GAGGAGGGGATTATACCAAATCTGCCTAATCTAGTTACTTCGTTCCATATTTCCATTCGAGGGATCCTGAGGAAAAGAATTTGGTTTCCACCGAGCTAAAACAATAAATATGCTGACGGTTCTAGTAAACCAAAACCGTCGTTTTCTAGCTATTTGGCTTCAATCTTCCCTTTACAACACAAAAATGGAAGATCTAGTTACGATTGGAAATACACTTTTGTTTTGTATCTTCATCCATAGATCCTTTACTCATACTCATTCAATTGGAAGATTTGATCCAATTGAAATAAAAAAAATTATGCTTCGCGATTCCATAATCCCATTTTGTATTCAATTTGGAATTGACCCTTGGATATAAATCGTGAGAATGTATAGTCTTCCTCAAATATGCTATTGAGGGAAAAAGGATTAAACCTTTTAAATTTAAGAAATAAAGTTTTTTTTTGATCTTGATCGGAATATGAAAAAACCGAAAGATCCCTTAACTATTTAAGTTATTAATCGAACGAATCGCACTTTTACCACTAAACTATACCCGCTACATATCTCCATTATTATATATGAATGAACCTTTTGTCGAACAAAGGAATGAGCAAAGGAATGAGATACAATTAAGATAGCATCAGACTCATGACAATTCTAGTGTTGGCACTTCGTCCCGCTGGAGGTACTTGAAAAAAATAGGCGAAGAATAGAAAGCAGCTTATTTAAATAAAACTTGACTTGATCATACTTGATCCTAATTCATAATATAATTCATATTATTTAATTATATATATATATATAATTAATTAAATATAATTAATATAATTAAAAATATAATTAATATAATTAAATTAAATAAAAATAAAATGAAAAGTCATCCTTTTCATTTGCTGGAAGTCATTACTGAACTGACATTCCGAATCCAGGGATTTCTTAAAGCTGGACCATAACATAAAAATGATGAATTCCGCATTTCTTTTTTCGTTTTCAACTTCCCCTTCAACTGCCAGATCCTATGAATTTGAATTCGGATCAATCGGATCAATTGGATTTCAAATGTTCAAATAAAATTGTCCCTTGAACAAGTAAATGAGTTATGTTATATATGTTATAACATATGTGTGTTTCATTTTTAATATTGTTTAATATTAATTGTTATATGTATGTGTTCTTTTCCGGTTAGTAATTAAGTAAATTGAGAAAAAAATACTTATATTTATATACTTAATACTTAATAAGAATGTGAAAAATATTCTTTCATATTCTATAGTATTAATAGTATTCTTATTATTAGTATAGTATTAATAATACTAACTACTAAGAAATGGCACTTCTATCATAGGACTGGGGATAGACATTTTCTTTGTTGCTTCAATAACAACAAAGAATTTTTGATTTGATATCAAATCATACATAATTAAATTGTTTGATCTATGAAATGATTTATCAGAACAAAAAAAGAAATAATGTAATGGCCCGGCCAGTACTTAACCAGGCCGGGGGAATGAACCTTTCTTACAAAATCAAAGAAATGAAGTAAGGGATTCTGTCTATATCTATTCTATTGGGGATAAGATCTCTGTTTCGAATAATTATTTAAATTGAATTACTGATCAAATTCGTAGATATCTTATCCATTTTAATATATAATTATATAATTTAAAATTTGTTTTTAATATATTATTTCTATTATTTTTATATTATTATCGTTACTTTATCCTATCTTATAATAAATTATTACTAATAAATAATTAAAAAAAGAAAACGAGGTTTTTTTTGTTTCAATCTTTTTACTTCACATCACATAAAAAAAAATTTCAATTTTGAATTGGGAGAGATGGCTGAGTGGACTAAAGCGGCAGATTGCTAATCCGTTGTACGAGTTATTTGTACCGAGGGTTCGAATCCCTCTCTCTCCGTTCCCTCTGATCACTTCAGACTTTCAAATTTGAAAAAATGGGATCCTTTTATTTTTTCATCATAGGGAAATGTTAAATGTATGGAATATATAAAAAAAAAATAAAGAAAACTCAACATTTTTTATTCCTCACGTCCAGGATTACGGCCCGGATCGTTAGATAAGAATCCGAAGATGAAGAGAGAAACAAAAAATATCACTACTGTGTAAACGAAGAGTTTGAGAGTAAGCATTACACAATCTCCAAGATTATTTTTTTTAGAAAAAGGAAATAGATTGCCTATTTTTTATCACATACGTTATTTTGGCATAACACCCCAAAAATGAAGTCTTTTCTTGAATCTTGAAAAAAAAAAGTAATTTTCAACAAATTTCTTTCTACTTTGTAATAAGATAATAAGGTAATAAGAAAAGAAAGGTTCTGATTCCTTCATTACCAAAAATGTTTGGCCATATCCGTTATTGGGTATTGTGGGTTCTTAGAAAGTCCTTGTTTACTGGAATGTCAGAACGAGGAAATAAGTTGATCCAAATTTATCACCGCGGTCATTCAATTCAATATACAAGAATTTCTATTTTTGAATCGAGGGTTCATAATGTAAAACTTATCTGATCTTATCCATTTTTATTTTCTAATTTTTTTTTCGAATAAATCATGAATTTTGCAGAGTATTCAAAATTTTATCGAAAACTTACAGCAGCTTGCCAAACAAAAGCTAATAGAAGAAATAGTACAGGTATGACAGGCATAACATCTACGATTGGATTGAAAAAGGCATAAGCCTCGGGCAATTTAGCGAAGAAAAAACTACTCGAATAAAGGGTGGAATTAAGACAGATACAGATTAAACTAAAGATATTAAGCATAACAAACATTTCATTCTTGTAGATTAGAAAATTTGATTTTGGTTGAGTTCTTTTTATGAAGGAAAAATGAAAAGGCGGGTCAAAAAATCCTTCTTTTTCTTCGAACTCTCCCAAATCAAAAATCTTTCCTTTCATTCTCAAATGAGAATACAAGGAATTATAGTTTCGTACAATATCTTAATTGAATTTTATGTAATGATCAATAATTTGATCAAGAATTTTTTGTGATTCTATATTTACATGTGTTGAATCCTAGCAACAATGTATTTCATATGTATTTGGGCTGGGATTGACGAATGACCAATACCAATATTAGTCTTTATTAGTGTCGAATAGAAATCTAAATGGGGCGTGGCCAAGCGGTAAGGCAACGGGTTTTGGTCCCGCTATTCGGAGGTTCGAATCCTTCCGTCCCAGATCGTCTCCATCAGAAACGAAAGATTCTTCTCTTTAACAATTTTCTGTTTAATCTTGCTTGGATATTGGATATATATAATGTGTGACCCAACCCCTTCTTTGTTCTGAATTCAATGTACGGGTAGAAATAAAGATATTTCTTTGAATTCTTAATTAAAAAAAGAATTGGGGGTGGATCATTCCCATTCAGAGTATGCTCATACTCATATTCATATTGAAGTTAGTTACTTAGGGAAACCTTGTGTTCCATACCCGTGAAATGGGAATTCGCACATGGTGCATTCTGAATTGAAATAGAAAAAAAAAAGGTCTTTTTTCTATTCCATTCCCCAAGGAAAGCCTAAAGAAAATAAATGGTGTATCCCACACTTTATGTAGAGACTAAAGATTACGTAGTTTTTTGTATTAATTGCATTTCATCGTTCGTCTTAAAACTTCTAAGGAAAAAATAGGAAAAATAAATTGATCTGGATCCCATTTTCTTTTTTTGTATTTTAGCTTATTCAATTGAATAATTGGAAATCAATATAATGTAATGATTGGATGGATGAAAATTTATATATTCCATTTTTATGGAATTGGAGGAAAGATTCTTGAATCTGAAGTAAAACAAAATTGGTCTGTATGCTGTATAATAGATATTATGTATTATTATTGTATTGTTCTATTTCAGTAACAGCGGCCCCTTCCCTTGGTTAAGTCAAAAGGATCTGTGATCCTTTAAATATCATTGAAAATCTATTCTATTATTCTATTAAGTCTATTAAGTAAAGGCCTTTCTTTTTTAATTACTTTTTCATTTATGTGTTCGAAAAAAAAAGGGGATGATCCTTTTTATGATTCATCATCCCGAACAATCTGTTGAAGATGTAAATAAGACTTAAGTAAACGCGTTTATTCGTCTTTTTTAGAAATCTGTTTCATTTGAGCCAATGACTATTCATGATTCCATATTGAATCAATTCCATACCGGTTCGAAATTTCATCAGAGGAATGTTATGGTAAAACTTCGTTTGAAACGATGTGGTAGAAAGCAACGTGCGACTTGAAGGACATGATTCGTTGTGGATTCTTACATCCACCATTTTCTATAGGAATGAAGATGCTCTTGAATCGACATAGTTTGTTCTGTTCTTGCTAGGAACCTAATTTGTGTTAGGTTGGTAAATAGGAATAGTACATAATGGAGCTCGAACAAAAAGTATTGATTCATTTATCGGGGGGAAGAATCTAGGGTTAGTAACAATTAATAAGTTAGACCAACTTTGTAAATATATCCTCAATATTGAAATCGAAGGGTTAAAATTCGAACAAGTTTGAAATAAAATAAAAAAGTAAAATTTGTCGAAATTGGTAAAACTTTTTCGATGAAAATGAAAAGTGTATTATATTACAAGGGAATTAATCTTTCGTATTATTCATAGAAAGAAATAACAAAAAACAAAAGGTATGTTGCTGCCATTTTGAAAAGGAATAAGGATCACCGAAGTAATGTCTAAACCTAATGATTTTACAAAGTAAAGAGAAAGGATTCCGGAACAAGGAAACACTATTTTCAATTGTCTCAATAATTTTCTTTAATTTTATTATAATGAAGAAGAAAAATAGATTCGAGACGAGACAAACAAAAGAGGTTAGAGACGACTCAAGAAATGTCTAAAGAGTTACCTTCGCACTTTTTCAGAATTGCCCAACTTGAGTTATGAGTACGAATGATATTTCTTTTTTTCTGTATCTGTAAGTAAGAACAAAAAACGACTCAAATTATAGTCGACTTCATGATTTTATGGATCTATTTGCCATTATATACAGAATATACAGAAATATTAGAATCATTTTTTCTCGAGCCGTATGAGGAGAAAGCCTCCTATACGTTTCTAGGGGGGGGGGGTATTATTTATCTACATCTATCCCAATGAGCGATCTATCGAATCGTTGCAATTGATGTTCGATCCCGAAGAGAAGGAAGAGATCTTCAAAAAGTGGGTTTTTACGATCCGATACAGAATCAAACTTATTTAAATGTTCCTGCCATTCGTTATTTCCTTGAAAAAGGTGCTCAACCTACAGGAACTGTTCATGATATTTTAAGGAAGGCAGAATTATTTTAAAGTTAAAGAAAGACCTTCATAAAGAAAAAAAACAAAATTTCTTTTAATAATAATAAATAAACAAGAAAAGGTAACTAGTATCTATTTTGGGCAATTAGTTACTCAAAATTTGCTCTTTTCTTGTTGTATTCATACTTTTTCTCTACCTTTTCCTTATTTTTTTTTCATCTAAATTTCTTATTTATGTTGTGCCAATCCAACACGAATTCTTATTTGATTTACTTAATACTTAAATACAATAATTAATTAATTATTAATTTAATTGAATTTGTTTTCCATTCATATTGACAATGTTGTATCGAACAAATATAATTCGATCGTAGATAAGCGGATCCGTTTATTCCGACCCCTAATTGGTTTTTCCTTTACTTCGGTCAAATGATGGGTTTGCCGGATTTACTATTATACATATACAAGATGTATTTTCTTAACGAAAATCACAAATTTTGAGAAAATGGGCGGTCTGTAAATTTTGATATTTCTATTGGGAATCCGTTGTTTTTTATTTTTTAATCCGATCCATTCATTTTGCTATTTTGGTGTTTAGAATTGATCATAAAATCTTTCCTTTCTATTTCTTGTTAGTTCAATGTTTTGACGTAGTTGTACAGTGCAATTCAATTGATTTTTTTTATTTCGATCGTATCTACAAATCATATTTATCTGGGTTGCTAACTCAACGGTAGAGTACTCGGCTTTTAAGTGCGACTATGATCTTTTACACATTTGGATGAAGTAACGAATTCGTCCAGACTATTGGTAGAGTCTATAAAACCGCGACTGATCCTGAAAGGTAATGGATGGAAAAAACAGCATGTCGTAATAATAAGAAGAAAATGGAATTTCTTAATTTCTTATTAGATTCCTATTTTTTTTTTAGTAGAATTTGGAGTCGATCCTTACCAGATCAGTCCAAAATTTTGTTTTTATTTTAGGAGGAAGACAAAAAAAATTCACATTTACGGTTGGGTTTAGTGAATAAATGGATAGAGCCCTACGGCTCCAATTCTGGTAAAAAAAAGCAACGAGCTTCTATTCTTTATTTGAATAATTACCCGATCTAATTAGACGTTAAAAAAAATTAGTGCCTGATGCGGGAAAAGGTTCTCCTGTGAGTGGTCCTTTGATTCTTTTTTTTTTCTTTTTTCAAAAATCCTAACTATTCTCTATTATAGACTGGAAACGAATGTGTAGAAGAAACAGTATACTGACAAAAAGAATTTGTTCCAAAGTCAAAAGAGCGATCGGGTTGCAAAAATAAAAGATTTTTTAACCTCTAGTAATTATAACGAGGATAAACCCATTAGATAGAAGGGGATAGGAAAAAGATCTGTTGATTGGACTTTCTGTTTCCGGGGTATATATATTTTTTTATACATAATACATACCTTGTTCTGACCATATTGCACTATGTATAATTTGATAACCCAAGAAATGCCTACTGTTTTTGTTTCAAGTAGAAAAAATGTAAGTCAATGGAAGAATTACAAGGATATTTAGAAAAGGATAGATCTCGGCAACAACACTTCCTATATCCGCTACTCTTTCAGGAATATATTTATGCACTTGCTCATAATCATGGGTTAAATGGTTCGATTTTTTACGAACCTGTGGAAGTTTTTGGTTATGACAATAAATCTAGTTTAGTACTTGTAAAACGTTTAATTACTCGAATCTATCAACAGAATTTTTTGATTTCTTTGGTTAATGATTCTAATCAAAATCGATTCGTTGGATACAACCACAATAATTTTTTTTTTTCTCATTTTCATTCTCAAATGATATCAGAAAGTTTTGCAATTATTGTAGAAATTCCATTCTCGTTGCGATTAGTATCTTATTTCGAAGAAAAAGAAATACCAAAATATCATAATTTACGATCAATTCATTCAATTTTTCCCTTTTTAGAGGACAAATTATCACATTTAAATTATGTCTCAGATATACTAATACCTCATCCCATACATATGGAAATCTTGGTTCAAATTCTTCAATGTTGGATTCAAGATGTTCCTTTTTTACATTTATTGCGGTTCTTTCTTCACGAATATCATAATTTGAATAGTCTTCTCATTACTCAGAAGAAATCTATTTACGTTTTTTCAAAAGAAAATAAAAGATTATTTCGGTTCCTATACAATTCTTATGTATTTGAATGGGAATTTTTATTAGTTTTTATTCGTAAACAATCTTCTTATTTAC